CAGACAACAATTAGCCAATCTAGATTTACGAATTATTATAGATTCTTCATTGGTAGAATGGAAAGAATTGGAGGAAGAGGAACCCACAGGGAATGAATGGGAAGATCGGAAAGTTGGAAGAAGAAAAGATTTTTTGCTTAGACGCATGGAATTGGCTAAGCATTTTATTCGAACAAATATAGAACCAAAATGGATGGTTTTGTGTCTATTACCAGTTCTTCCTCCTGAGTTGAGACCAATCTATCATATAGATGAGGATAAACTAGTGACCTCGGATATTAATGAAATCTATAGAAGAATTATCTATCGGAATAATACTCTTACAGATCTATTAACAACAAGTATAGCTACGCCAGAAGAATTAATAATATCTCAGGAAAAATTGCTACAAGAAGCCGTGGATGCACTTCTTGATAATGGAATTTGTGGACAACCAATGAGGGATGATCATAATAGAGTTTACAAGTCGCTTTCAGATGTAATTGAAGGCAAAGAAGGAAGAGTTCGCGAGACTCTGCTTGGTAAACGGGTTGATTATTCAGGACGGTCAGTCATTGTCGTCGGCCCTTCACTTTCATTACATCGATGTGGATTGCCTCGGGAAATAGCAATAGAACTTTTCCAGGCATTTGTAATTCGCGACCTAATTAGAAAAAATATTGCTTCGAACATCGGAGTTGCTAAGAGTCAAATTCGGAAAAAAAAACCGATTGTATGGGAAATACTTCAGGAAATTCTGGATGACCATCCTGTATTGTTGAATAGAGCGCCTACTCTGCATAGATTAGGCATACAGGCATTCCTCCCTATTTTAGTGGAGGGGCGTGCTATTTGTTTACATCCATTAGTTTGTAAGGGCTTCAATGCAGACTTTGACGGGGATCAAATGGCTGTTCATGTGCCTTTATCTTTGGAAGCTCAAGCAGAGGCACGTTTACTTATGTTTTCTCATATTAATCTTTTGTCTCCAACTATTGGAGATCCCATTTCTGCACCAACTCAAGATATGCTTAGTGGACTCTATGTCTTAACGAGTGGAAATCGTCGGGGTATTTGTGTAAATAGGTATAATCCATGTAATCGCAGAAACTATCAAAATGAAGATAATAAGTATACAAAAATAAAAGAACCCTTTTTTTGTAATGCCTATGATGCAATTGGAGCTTATCGGCAAAAACGAATCAATTTAGGTAGTCCTTTGTGGCTGCGGTGGCGACTAGATCAACGCGTTATTGCTGCAAGAGAAACTCCCATCGAAATTCACTATGAATCTTTGGGGACCTATTATGAGATTTATGGACACTATCTAATAGTAAGAAGTATAAAAAAAGAAATTCTTTATATATATATTCGAACCACTCTTGGTCATATTTCTCTTTATCGAGAAATAGAAGAAGCCATACAAGGGTTTTGGCAGGGCTGTTGTAATTCTATGCTACCAGCGGGAATTCGAGTCTCACCGGGTTAACTAGGACTAGAATTGCGGAATTTCTACATGAATCAAGATCTATAAAAGGAAGTTTTCCAATCACTGACTCAAACCCATTGTCAAATTCTACTCAGCGCAATATGGAGGTACTGATGGCAGAACGACCCACTCAGGTCTTTCACAATAAAGTGATAGACGGAACTGCCATGAAACGACTTATTAGTCGATTTATTGATCACTATGGAATAGGATATACATCACATATCCTGGATCAAGTAAAGACTCTGGGTTTCCGACAAGCTACCGCCGCATCCATTTCATTAGGAATTGATGATCTTTTAACAATACCTTCTAAAAGATGGCTAGTTCAAGACGCTGAACAACAAAGTTTTATTTTGGAAAAACACCATCATTATGGGAATGTACACGCGGTAGAAAAATTACGTCAATCGATCGAGATCTGGTATGCCACAAGTGAATATTTGCGACAAGAAATGAATCCGAATTTTCGGATGACCGATCCTTTTAATCCAGTGCATATAATGTCTTTTTCGGGAGCCAGAGGAAATGCCTCTCAGGTACATCAATTAGTAGGTATGAGAGGATTAATGTCGGATCCCCAAGGACAAATGATTGATTTACCCATTCAAAGCAATTTACGTGAAGGACTCTCTTTAACAGAATATATTATTTCTTGCTACGGAGCCCGTAAAGGAGTTGTGGATACCGCTATTCGAACATCAGATGCAGGATATCTCACGCGCAGACTTGTTGAAGTAGTTCAACACATTGTTGTACGTCGAACAGATTGTGGCACCGTCCGAGGTATTTCTGTAAGTCCTCGAAATGGAATGATGGCGGACAGGATTTTTATCCAAACATTAATTGGGCGTGTATTAGCAGATCATATATATATAGGTTCGCGATGCATTGCTACTAGAAATCAAGATATTGGGGTTGGGCTTGTCAATAGATTCATAACTTTTAGAGTACAACCCATCTCTATTCGAACCCCCTTTACTTGTAGGAGTACATCTTGGATTTGTCAATTATGTTATGGCCGGAGTCCAGCTCATGATGACCTGGTCGAATTGGGAGAAGCTGTAGGTATTATTGCAGGTCAATCGATTGGAGAACCGGGCACTCAATTAACATTAAGAACTTTTCATACCGGCGGGGTATTCACAGGGGGCACTGCAGAACACGTGCGAGCCCCTTCTAATGGAAAAATAAAATTCAATGAGGATTTGGTTCATCCGACACGTACACGTCATGGACATCCTGCTTTTCTATGTTCTAGAGACTTGTATGTAACTATTGAGAGTGAAGATATTATACACAATGTGTGTATTCCGCCCAAAAGTTTTCTCTTAGTTCAAAACGATCAATATGTAGAATCAGAACAAATCATTGCTGAGATTCGCGCGAGAACATCCACTTTGAATTTGAAAGAGAAGGTTCGAAAACATATTTATTCTGACTCAGAAGGTGAAATGCATTGGAATACCGATGTGTACCATGCACCCGAATTCACATATGGTAATATTCATCTCTTACCAAAAACAAGTCATTTATGGATATTATTAGGGGAGCCCTGGAAATCCAGTCTAGGCCCCTGTTCGATCCACAAGGATCAAGATCAAATGAACGCTTATTCTCTTTCTGTTAAGCGAAGATATATTTCTAACCCCTCAGTAACTAATAATCAAGTGAGACACAAATTTTTTAGTTCGTATTTTTCTGGTAAAAATCAAAAAGGAGATAGGATTCCTGATTATTCAGAACTTAATCGAATGACATGTATTGGTCGTTGTAATCTTAGATATCCGGCCATTCTCGAGGGGAATTCTTATTTATTGGCAAAGAGGCGAAGAAATAGAGTCATCATCCCACTCGAATCAATTCAAGAAGGCGAGAACCAACTAATACCTTCTTCAGGTATCTCAATTGAAATCCCCAGAAATGGTATTCTCCGTAGAAATAGTATTCTTGCTTATTTCGATGATCCTCGCTATATCAGAAAGAGCTCGGGACTTACTAAATATGAGACCAGAGAACTTAATTCAATCGTCAACGAAGAGGATTTGATTGAGTATCGAGGAGTCAAGGTATTTTGGCCAAAATACCAAAAGGAAGTAAATCCCTTTTTTTTTATTCCCATGGAAGTCCACATTTTGTCCGAATCTTCTTCCATAATGGTACGGCACAATAGTATTATTGGGGTAGATACACAAATCACTTTAAATAGAAGAAGTCGGGTAGGCGGATTGGTCCGAGTGAAGAAAAAAGCAGAAAAAATTAAACTGATAATATTTTCTGGAGATATCCATTTTCCTGGAAAGACAAATGAGGCATTCCGATTGATACCACCAGGAGGGGGAAAACAAAATTCCAAAGAATACAAAAAATTAAAAAATTGGCTATATATCCAACGAATCAAACTTTCCAGGTATGAAAAAAAATATTTTGTTTTGGTTCAACCCGTAGTCCCATATAAAAAAACGGATGGTATAAATTTAGGAAGACTTTTCCCGCCGGATCTCTTGCAGGAAAGTGATAATCTACAACTTCGAGTTGTCAATTATATCCTTTATTACGACCCAATTCTTGAAATTTGGGACACAAGTATTCAATTAGTTCGGACTTGTTTAGTGTTGAATTGGGACCAAGACAAAAAGATTGAAAAGGCCTGTGCTTCCTTTGTTGAAATAAGGACAAATGGTTTGATTAGAGATTTTCTAAGAATCGACTTAGCAAAGTCACCTATTTCGTATACCGGAAAAAGGAACGATCTATCGGGTTCAGGATTGATCTCTGAGAATGGATCAGATCGCGCTAATGTCAATCCATTTTCTTCCATTTATTCCTATTCCAAGGCAAGGATTCAAGAATCCCTTAATCCAAATCAAGGAACTATTCATACGTTATTGAATCGAAATAAGGAATCTCAGTCTTTGATAATTTTGTCATCATCCAATTGTTCTCGAATAGGCCCATTCAACGATGTAAAATCTCCCAATATTCTAAAAGAATTAATCAAAAAAGACCCCCGAATTCCAATTAGGAATTTGTTGGGCCCCTTAGGAACAGGCTTTCCAATTTCTAATTTTGATTTATTTTCCCATTTAATAACCCATAATCAGATCTTGGTAACTAACTATTTCCAACTTGATAATTTAAAACAGATTTTTCAAATACTTAAATATTATTTACTGGATGAAAATGGTAAAATTTATAATCCCTATTCCTGCAGTAACATCATTTTGAATCCATTAAATTTGAATTGGTATTTTCTCCATTACAATTATTGTGAAGAGACATCTACAATCGTTAGTCTTGGGCAGTTTCTTTGTGAAAATGTATGTATAGCCAAAAAAGGACCCCATTTAAAATCGGGTCAAGTTCTAATTCTTCAAGTTGATTCTGTGGTAATACGATCAGCTAAGCCTTATTTGGCTACTCCAGGAGCAACTGTTCATGGACATTATGGGGAAATCATTTACGAAGGAGATACATTAGTTACATTTATATATGAAAAATCAAGATCTGGTGATATAACTCAAGGTCTTCC